CGCACAAATGTTAATAGTATACCACTTCTGCGAATAGCGCGTAATGCCGCGTCTCTTCCGAGACCAGGTCCTTTTATCATGACTTCTGCTCGTTGCATACCTTGATCCACTACTGTACGAATAGCATTTCCTGCTGCGGTTTGAGCAGCAAAGGGTGTCCCTCTTCTTGTACCCTTGAATCCACAAGCACCAGCGGAGGACCAAGAAACCACTCGACCCCGTACATCTGTAACAGTCACAATAGTATTATTGAAACTTGCTTGAACATGAATAACCCCCTTTGGTATTCTCCGTGTATTCTTACGTGACCCAACACGTCCATTCTTACGTGAACCAATTCTCGGTATAGCTTTTGCCATATTTTTTCATCTCATAAATATGAGTCAGAGATATATGGATATATCCATTTCGTGTCAAAAATTTACTTTTACATCGGGTGTTTTAACAAGTCTGATTATCCTTGTCTTTGTTTATGTCTTGGGTTAGAACAAATTACTATAATTCGTCCCCGCCTACGTATTAGTCGACATTTTTCACAAATTTTCCGAACAGAAGCTCGTATTTTCATATTTGGCATTCCTCATTTTAATTCTCAATATACTTTTTTTTAAGGTTTCTTTAAATTTTTCATCTCGAATCATATTCCCACGAAGGGCATGTTGAAGTTGATAAAAACACCTAATCTTTCGAATCCTTAGTGCGAAGTCGATAAATTATACGTCCTTTGGTTGAATCATAACGACTTACTTCAATTTTGACTCTATCGCCTGGCAGTATCCGTATAAAACTACGTCGGATCTTTCCTGAAACATAACCTAGAATCATATCTTGATTATCTAAGCGAATCCGGAACATACCGTTGGGAAGGGATTCAGTAATTAAACCTTCATGAATCCATTTTTGTTCTTTCATTCCAGGTAAAGCCTCCTTGAAGTATCAACTGATGGAGGAGGAACAATATTAGATAACCCGCCCCTTTTCTTTTTATTTTCACAAATCAGAAGTTTCGGACCCAATTCGTATATTAGAAAGATTACCATATATAACACAAAACTTCTCCACCAATTTTTTCTAGTCGAGCCTCTCGGTCTGTCATTATACCTCTAGAAGTAGAAAGAATTACAATTCCCATCCCACCTAAAATTCTAGGAATTCGTTGGTAGTTCGAATAGATTCGGAGACCGGGCCGACTGATCCGTTTTAAATTTAAAAAATTTCTATAAGCCTTTTTACTATTCCTTCTATGCCGTAGGGTTAAAACCAAAAAAGCTTTTTTGGTTTCTTTATGTTTTCTCACGTTTTCGATAAACCCTTCTCGTAAAAGTATTTTAACAATATTTTCGGTGATATTCGTAGATGCTATTCGAACCACCCTTTTTCTATCCATATCAGCATTTCGTATAGAGGTTATTATGTCAGCAATAGTATCCCTACCCATGGTGAATTAAAATTTTTGGTGCTCCCCAATTTTGATATAATCAACGTGTTTTTCTTTTTTTTTTTTTTTACTTTTTTATGAATTGAAATTCTTAAAGGCATATGCGTGAGACACAATCTCCTAAAAATGATGAATCTACTTATTAATCTTTTTTTTTTTTTCAAATATCTTAACTTAAAACATATGACGGTATTATCTTATTTTATAAGACCTTACAATACCTCCGGAGCTAATGAAACTATTTTAGTAAAATTTAACTGTCTCAATTCCCGGGCAATTGCACCAAAAACTCGAGTTCCTTTGGGATTTCCTTCTTGGTCAACGACAACTGCAGCATTGTCATCATATCGTATTATCATACCGTTATCACGTTTGAGTTCTTTACAAGTACGTACAATTACAGCTCTGACCACCTCTGATCTTGATAGTGGCATATTTGGTACTGCTTCTTTGATCACAGCAACAATAACGTCACCGATATGAGCATATCGACGATTGCTAGCTCCTATGATTCGAATACACATCAATTCCCGAGCCCCGCTGTTATCCGCTACATTCAAAAGGGTCTGAGGTTGAATCATATCATTTTAAAAATCTATTCTTTCAATGCAAAGCAAAGAATGAAGAAAAAAAGAAATATTGTTTGTCCAAAGAAAGAAACCGGCACTTGTGATTGTTTTTTAACCCCAAGACCTTTTCCCTTTGAGTCGTTTTTATCCCGAAATAATGAATTGAGTTCGTATAGGCATTTTTGATGATGCTATTGAAATTGCCCTTCTAGCTATATTTTCTGTTACTCCACCCATTTCATAAAGTATTCGACCGGGTTTAACAACAGCTACCCAATATTCAGGGGATCCTTTCCCCGAACCCATACGTGTTTCTGCGGGTCTTACTGTAACCGGTTTGTCTGGAAATATACGTACCCATATTTTTCCACCACGGCGCGCATTTCGTGTCATTGCTCGTCGGCCTGCTTCTATTTGTCTAGAAGTGATCCAGGCGGGTTCAAGTGCCTGAAGAGCATATTTACCGAAAGATATATGATTACCTCGATAAGAT